CTCTTTTAAAAAACTTACCTAAGTTTCCAGATACGAGGATAATAAAAAATACCAATTGACAGTTTGTTTTTGATTCATCAGTTATTAATATAAGGCACTAACAAAGATAGAGTGACAGAGGTAGAAAAAAAAAAAAAGATTCATCATCTCTTACATCTACTCATCCCACGATTCCGAATCAACAGACCCCATTACCGAGATATGGCAACTCTTTTTGAAAGTCATAGTAATAAGAACTGTGTCGTCTAACTTCATTCACAAAGAAATGGTGTAAGCGGAAGGGAAGGCGTGAATCCTCGATCCTAGCTAGTTTGATCTGTCGAAATAAGGTTCCCGGTTGGCTTTGTATGAAGAAGCCTATCTTTCTAGCCCTAAGTGAGCCATAGATTGTGAGTGAGCTTTCGGGGAGTAGAGATCGAGCGTAGAATACCAGTGGAAAAATTCTTTCTTTATTCAAAAAAATTTTTGAAAGGAAAAAGCGGAAGAGACGCTTCTCGCAAGCAGCAACCATCCATAGCGAGAGAGATCCCTTGTCTTTGTCGCCTACCTATGTATAGAATAGCACGATAGAGGCCTAATCTATAGCAAGAGTCTAACCGCCTGCATTGATGGACTGAAGCAGGAATGAGAATAACCTAGTCTCCTTATGATTATGAAGTGAAGCAATGGAAGAGAGGAAACAAGCATAACTGGGAACCATCTACAGCTTGAACACTCCTTCTTGCCTTTCAATCTCGACCTACGCTTGGAATAGTGGCTTTCTTGTAGTAAATGAATCAGAACATATAGGTAGCAACTATCTCGAAATGGATAAGTAAGCTCCCCCATTTTTGAATGAGTATGGGTGAAAGGCCCGCTTTCACCTACGACTTTCTCATCAGAGGTTTAAAGAGGTAGTGATTCTAGGACTAGAGGGAAGTTCAAGTCGACCAATGTGATAGGCGAAGAACTAACTTCTCTGGTGTCCGTCAAAGGATTCGGAGGTAGGGGATGACCTGTAATTAATCTGGCTGTTCGGGTTAAAGGGAAGGGCCTCGTCGAAATCATCGGCTTTCTGCCCAACGCCACGGCCGTGGCCCTATTATTTAAGAATATTTCCGGATGTATAAGGCCAGCATAGGCTGAGTCTAATTCACCATCCCGGGATTGAGTTCTGACCATAAAATGCAACTATCATGCTTGGATGGAAGGAGCATTCAATACTATCGAGGTTGGACGGAGGCGCCTCTTATCGGTCGGGAGTGAGTTGTGAATTCTGGTGATAAGGCTTGTGATGTTCGATCTAAGATATTCGGAATAAAGATCCGGATAGAATTGTTGGCTTTCTCAATAGCTTTCTCGGCCGGAAAAGCAGCTCCTAATTCCTATCTCGGTAGCTTCATCTTCTTCGGGAGCTGAGAATGCTTCTGCTGCCGAACCGGGAGGGACAAAGAGGCTTACATGCCTTATTTAAAAAATGGAAAACACGTCTTTCTGGGTGGGGGTATTAAATCCTTAACTTCCCTAATTTGAATTTAGTGAGAAAGCGCGTATACTTGAAGGAAGGCGGAATATTTCACCCCTCATCCGGAGTAGTTTAGTTAGTTGTCAATAGCTTGTGATTCGGAGTTGTCGACCCGTCATTTCCAGTCAAGTAAAGGAGCATCTCCCTCTTCATCGCAGTCGCTCAATACGTTGTATCGATAGAGTGACATTTGCCTTACCCCCCATGATCCCTCTACCCGAGGGATCAATAAGCAACCGGGTGACGGGCGAACCACATCTGTTCCAATTCCAGAGGCTTTCTCCGATCGAAGTCGGATCAAATGCAAATATTCGATTCCAGAGGAATCGGTTTTTGGGGAACCTCGGGCATTGGGTGTTCGAAGATTTCGATGCCTTCTATTCCGGTCAATGAACCGATATTGTGAGGGAGCAGCTAACCAATCTCATTTCTCAGAGAAGTCCATCGGTTTAGAGATTAGTTCATGCTCTTTCATCCCCTCGTTCAAGGAGTCGGAGATGGCTTGGCAGCAAGCGTAGTGGCAGGCAGGCGATAGGATGTTAGCAGGATAGGCTTACTAAAGCTCGTGTAAACAATATTTATAGGAGAGAAGACGGGGTGAGTTCTCCATCTCTCTTAGGAAGGTCTTCTGTCTTTTTAAAATTATATATATATCTTTTTGATGTTCGAGATCGCCTCCGTGTGGTTCATCCTAAGTAGCTAATCGAATATGCTTTTGTCTCTTGGAATCGTATCATCCATGGCGAGGGTATCGTATAATAAGAGAACGGTTGCTTTTAGGAGTGATCTCTTCATCTAACTATAAATTTAATAAGAGAAGAAAGAGCAAGTAAAGTAAAATAGTACGCCCGGTTCACCAGGTTCTACCACTGCGGGGCCTGAAAGGGCTTCTTCAATAGTAACATAATCCGAAGCCAGTACAGTATAGTACCACGACACAAGCTTTAACCACTGAAGTACCCAATGCCTAAGCTCCAAAAACTGCAAATCATCCTCAGACATTAAGTCTTCTGGAATGACTTTTAGTTCCCTTGGTTTAAGCAGTGTACGTAATAAAAAAATAAGATGACCTTTGAGGTAAGGATTGAGGGGATAACCCCTTCCAAGCCAGAACTCTAAAGGCGCTGTAAGCCCTTGCCAGGCTTCCCAAACATTACGCGAATGCGCTCCCAGTGTCGGTCCGATCACACGAGCCTGCTACCCTATAGCCTGCGCCGCCTAAACGAGCCAGTGTGGAGAAACGTTTCACTCCATACTTAAGCCCGAAGGCAACTAGACCAAAGGGTGAACGAGTCAAGAGAGCTAAACGGAGATAAATAGGTGACTTTATTTATCCTCCGCGGACCCATAATCGTTTTGCAAACTCAAGAGCGCCAATTCGAGAGATAAAGACTTCATTGGTTATATTTGAACACCGAGGTCGTCCAACAACTCGCGATATTTGGCAGCAACTAGCGAGTCCAAGATGACTATATCGTCACCTAAGATTGCATAATTTCGGAATGGAGTTACTACTCCTGGATAAACCAGTTCTGCCGCCAGCCACACAACAAAGTGATGGCTTAAAGGTAAAGAGTGGCCAGGAAGCCAGGTATCCCAAGGGTTGTCCTGTGACAAAGTCAACACTACTACTCCTCTTGACTAATGGAGGAAGTAGAGAGAAGACGCTATCACCAAGACACGAACCCACAACGGATTCGGCCCTAGAATAACCAAACATTAATCCAAGCATATGTAATTGAAATGACCGAGGCCATCTATCGGTTGCTGACTTTAAATCGAAACAATAAGACTCCTTAAAACCGACTAAACGGTATAAGGGTCTTAATTGGTCGAATGTGCCATCAGTAGGGAGACGGCGTAAAACCGCCATCAACCACTTATGTTATGGTATGGAGCAAGCAACCTTTTCTTGATGTTTTTACCTTTAGTTCTTGAGTGAAGGAATGGAAAGACGACAGACCGATAGCCAATGCCGTTACCTGAAAAAAGATTCCCGGGCAGGAGATCCATTTAAAGAACAGAATTTCTGACGACAGAGACCACTAGAAGAAAAGAAACTGTTCCAGAAGACGAAGACGCGGGCGCTAGTAGAGCCCTACAGAGGGTAAATAGGCATCAGGAATGGGGAAGCTGCATATGAAGAAGGGGTTTGGGAAAAGCATTTAACCTGAATTAGTATATAGATTCCCAGATACGGATGATGAGGATTTGCGGAACACATGTGAGGCTAACATTAAGAAACTATATGTGTTAATCAAATACACTGGAGTGGATTTAGCTTGGGAATAGACTGCTTCAGAATCCAATATAATCGTCGGATTCGAAACTGTAAGTGATAAGCCAATACACAGGTGTGGATTTAGTTGGTAATTTACCTGGTTCAAACGTTGCTGATTTGGTTAACACAATAAAATCTAGATTAAGGATAGCTGGAAGCCCACCCATACTCATCCCCGAAAACAAGATCTGAGTCAACCTCAGAGTCGGAAGGTGCGCCAAATGGAAAATGCCCGAACAAAACGACCGAGACCACTGGCCGATATGCCTAGGATAGCGGGCAAGTAAGTACAGGAACAGACCTGGAGTAAAAGGGAAAGCTGCAAGTAGGGTCAAATGCCTAAACCAAGGGGTCAGACTTGGTGAGGAACGCTGGGAGCCTATCCGACATACTCCTCACAAAAGAGAAAGATCGACGGCAGAAGCGGATAGAAGGCCTTCAAGTATAAGATCCTAAGCTTAAGCTCCGACCGAAACAACAGTACGGTGCCTAGTATCCCAGGCAACAGTAGACAAACTGAACATGTACCGTAAAGGTATACGCTTACAGCCAGGAAGGTGCCGAGCGCTGACGACGAGTATAGAGATAGTAAAAAGGTATACGAGGACGAAGAAGGCGATGGCTGATTGACGTTCGTAGACCCATACTCATCAGAGGTAAAATAGGCACAAGCATAAGAAGCGGTATATTCCGAGGTGTATGCGTTAAGCCAACTACGTGATGAGAATTGGGAAGCAGAATTGGCAGATTCCGCTGAAGCTACAAGGTTAGGGACAGCATGTGTTAAGCCAATGCGTAAGTGGTTTATTTAGGATATCCGTCCATGGAAGTTGTACTGGTGAACTGCAGAGAGTGAAGCTGCCCAAAGTACTCGTCGTAAACGTGAACGGTCGTACTCGCGGGGCGCCCCCAGGCTCAAGTCCTATCTTTAAACCACGTTGACGTAGCGACGCCTATATCAAAAGAATATACGAGCGAGGAAGTTTATAAATGGCTTTTTCAAATCATTGGTGTCAGCATGTTGAATGAGCTTCATCCCAACTTCAGAGTCCATTTCGATGATGATGGCTGGGGGTCTTCTTCCCCTTTTTCTTATTGGAAATCCTCTGTAAGCCCTTTTCTCTGCCTTTTGTTCTCAGGCGCGAAGCCCTATCGCTGACGAATACTTCGTCATCTGAAAACAACCGTTCTCCTCGTCTATCACTCAACCTTCTT